ACATGTCAAAGTGATGGAAAAGAAAAAATATCTTTTACGTATCCACCCAGTTTAGCAACTTTTGGGGAAATGATACAAAAAAAAATATATTTTTTCACACCAGAAAAATTGTTTTCTGATGAATTGTATACTGATTGGAGTTTTATCAATGAACTAAAAATAAGAAATTTTAGTAAGGAGTTTATAAAAAGAGTCGAATCTTTAGATAAGGAATCTTTTGATCTGGGCATACTTGAAAAAAGGACTCGATTCTCTAATAATGAAACTAAAAGAGAATACTTGCCTAAACTATATGATCCTTTCTTGCATGGACCCTACCGCGGAAGAATCAAAAAATGGGGTTCTCCTTTAAGCATAAATCAAACTTATAAAAAAAAAAATACGGATCCGTTTTGGATAAATAAGATTCATGCTCTATTTCTTACTACTGATTATTACGAACTTGAACAGACACTAGATACACTCAATATAAAATCATTAGCAACAGAAAAAGAACTCTCTTTATTGACATTGACAGAAGATGAACAGGGAAATATTGATTGCGAGGATCGAGTCAAAATTTTGAAATTTTTATTCAATATAGTTATAACTAATCCCAACAATCAAACAATTAGAAAAAAATCTATTGGAATAAAAGAAATAAGTAAAAAAGTTCCTCGATGGTCATACAAATTAATCGACGATTTAGAACAACAGGAGGGAGAAAACGAGGAAAATGTAACAGCAGAGCATGAAATTCGTTCAAGAAAATCCAAGCGCGTCGTGATTTTTACTAATAACCAGGCAAACGCCGATACTTATACTAATACGAAGGATACTAATGATCCTGATCAAACAGACGAAGTGGCTTTGATACGCTATTCGCAACAATCGGATTTTCGGCGCGACATAATAAAAGGTTCCATGCGTGCCCAAAGGCGTAAAACAATTATTTGGGAGCTGTTTCAAGCAAATGTACATTCCCCCCTTTTTTTGGACAGAGTAGACAAACCACTCTTTTTTTCTTTTGATATTTCTGGACCGCTGAAACGAATATCTCGAAATTGGATATGTAAAAACAAAGAATCAAAAATTTCTGATTATACAGAAAAAAAGATCGAGAAAAAAGACGAGGCCAAAAGAGAAAAATACAAAAGAGAAGAGAAAATGAGGATACAAATAGCAGAAGCTTGGGATAGTCTTTTACTTGCTCAAGTAATAAGGGGCTCCGTGTTAATAACCCAATCAATTCTTAGAAAATATATTATATTACCTTCACTGATAATAGTTAAAAACATTGCCCGTATGTTATTATTTCAATTTCCTGAGTGGTCTGAGGATTTAACGGATTGGAATCGAGAAATGCATGTTAAATGCACTTATAATGGTGTTCAATTATCCGAAACCGAATTTCCAAAAAACTGGTTAACAGACGGTATTCAGATAAAGATCCTATTTCCTTTTTGTCTGAAACCTTGGCACAGATTTAAACTACAACCCTCTCATAAAGATCCAATGAAAAAAAAGAAAGGTCAAAAGAATGATTTTTGCTTTTTAACAGTTTGGGGAATGGAAACTGAACTACCTTTCGGCTCTCCTCGAAAACAGCGTTCGTTTTTTGAGCCTATTTTTAAAGAACTAAAAAAAAAAATAAAAAAATTTAAAACGAAATGTTTTATAGCTTTAACAATTTTAAAAGAAAAAACTAAATTGTTTCGAAAAGCTTCAAAAGAAACAAAAAAATGGATCACTCAAAGCATTCTATTTCTAAAGGGAATAATAAAAGAACTTTCAAAAAGAAATCCAATTCCATTTTTGGGGTTGAGAGAACCATATGAATTGGGCGAAACTAAAAAGGATTCGATAATCAGTAATAAGATGATTCACAAATCATCCCTTCAAATTCAATCTATGGCGTGGACAAATTATTCATTAACAGAAAAAAAAATAAAAGATCTGACTAAGAGAACAAACACAATCAAAAATCAAATACAAAAAATTCTAATTATAAAAGACAAGAAAAACGAATTTCTAACTCAAGAAATAAATAGTAGTTCTAACAAAATAAGTTATCAGGATAAAATATTAGAATCATCAAAAAAATTTTGGCAAATAGTAAAAAGAATAAATATTCGATTAATCCGGAAATTCAATTTTTTTATAAAATTTTTCATTGAAAAGATATACGTGGATATTCTTCTATATATCATTAATATTCCAAGAACCAATACCCAACTTTTTCTTGAATCAAGAAAAAAAATGATTGAGAACTTCATTCACAATAATGAAGCAAATCAAGAAAGAATTAATAAAACAACTAAAAATACAACTCATTTTATTTCAACTATAAAAACCTCACTTTCTTCACTTTCTAATATTAGTGTTAGAAATAAAAACGAAAAAGCTTTTTGTGACTTATCCTCCCTCTCACAAGCATATGTATTTTACAAATTATCACAAACCCAAGTTATTAGTTTTTATAAATTCAAACCTATCCTTCAATATCATGGAACATTTCTTTTTCTTAAAAATGAAATAAAAGATTATTTTGAAGAACAGGGAGTATCTCATTCCAGATTAAGACATCATTATGGGTTAAGACAGAAAATCGTTTGGCATTCTGGAATGAATGAATGGAAAAACTGGTTAAGGAGTCGTTATCAATACGATTTATTTCAGAATAGATGGCTAAAATTAGTACCAGGACAATGGCGAAATAGAGTCAATCAACACTATCTGGCTCAAAATAAAGATTTAACAAAATGGGATTCAGATGAAAAAGAAAGATTAATTCATTACGAAAAAAAAAATGATTTTCAAGCGAACTCATTACTGACTCAAGAATATAAACTGACTCAAGAACAAAAATATAAAAAATCGAATTTTAAAAAACACTATGGATATGATTTTTTATCATATAAATCTATTAATTATCAAGATAAGAGGGACCCGTATGCTTATGGATCACCATTCCAAGTAAATAAGAGGGAAGAGAGTTCTTATCATTACAACATGGATAAACAAAATTTTTTTGATACACTGAGGGATATCCCTATCCATAATTATCTAGGAGAAGGCGATATCCTAGATGCTATGGGGAATTTTTCGCACAGAAAGTTTTTTAATTGGAGAATTCTTAATTTTTGTCTTAGAAATAAGGTCGATATTGAGTCCTGGGTCGATACCAGTACCAAGAGTAACAAAAATAGTAAGACTGTGGTTAAGAATTATCAAATAATTGATAAAATGGACCTTTTTTATTTCACAATTTATCAAGATCAAGAAAGCAACCCATGCAATAAAAAAGGAAGCCATTTTGATTGGATGGGACTGAATGAAGAAATACTAAGTGATCCTATACCGAATCTAGAACTTTGGTTCTTCCCAGAATTTGTGCTGCTATATAATGCATATAAGGTTAAACCATGGATCATACCAATAAAATTACTTCTTTTCAATTTTAATGGAAATAGGAACATTAATAAAAATATTATTGAAAATAAAAAAAGGGACTCCCTTATAGCACCAAAGGAAAAAAAAATTATTGGATTAGAGAATCGAAATCAAGAAGAAAAAGAACCCATAGGTGAAGGGGGTCTTGTATCAGATGCACAAAAACAAGGAAATTTTAAATCCGTTCTCTCAAACCAAGAAAAAGATGTTGAAGAAGATTATGATAAATCAGACAAAAAAAAACGTAGAAAGAAAAAGCAATACAAGAGCAACACGGAAGCAGAGCTTGATTTCTTCCTAAAAAGGTATTTGCGTTTTCAATTGAGATGGGATGATTCTTTAAATCAAAGAATAATCAATAATATCAAAATATATTGCCTCCTGCTTAGACTGATAAATCCAAACGAAATTGTTATATCCTCTATTCAGCGGGGAGAAATGAATCTGGATATTTTGATGATTCAGAAGGATTTAACTCTTAGAGAATTAATGAAAAAAGGAATATTGATTATCGATCCAGTTCGTCTGTCGGTAAAAAATGATGGACAATTTATTCTATATCAAACTATAAGTATTTTGTTGGTTCATAAAAATAAACACCAAATTAATCAAAGATACCAAGAAAAAAACTATATTGATAAAAATAATTTTTATGAATTTATTGCAAGACATCAAAAAATAACTGAAAATAAAGACAAAAATCAGTATGATTTGTTTGTTCCTGAAAATATTTTATCCCCTAACCACCGGCGAGAATTGCGAATTAGAATTTCTTTCAATTCAAGGGATAAAAATGGTATGCATAGAAATGCAGTATTTTTAAATAATGTAAAAAACTGTGGTCAAGTTTTGACTAAAAACAAACATCGTGATAGTGATAAAAAGAAACTAATTAAATTAAAGTTCTTTCTTTGGCCCAATTATCGATTAGAAGATTTAGCTTGTATGAATCGATATTGGTTTAATACTAATAACGGCAGTCGTTTCAGTATGATAAGGATCCGTATGTATCCGCGTCTGAAAATTCGTTAATGGTACATTTTAATGGTACATTTTCCCCTATATTATGTATGTATCGTGCCGGGTATATGAAAACAAATAGATAGATGGTCACAACGATTGTCTTACATTTTATTCTGATACACGATACTAATTTAATGACATACATATCAATTAGATCGACAAATGAATCAACAAAATCCTCTTATTTGAACTCTAAAATTTTCTCTTTTGTATAAATCTCTCACTCTTTTGTATCCCTATACGAATCAAATCGAAACCCGGATTGATTAATTTTATTTGAAAAAAAAAAATGATAAAGTTCATAACGAACTTAAAATCATCGTGTATATCAAAATGACTGGTATTATTATTACTGATCAATAAAATTCACATTCAAAAAAGGGGGAAATTTTTTGGTTTTATGGTAAAAAATTCATTCATCTCAGTTATTTTTCAAGAAAAAAAAGAAGAAAACAGGGGGTCTGTTGAATTTCAAATAGTTAGTTTCACCAATAAGATACGAAGACTTACTTCACATTTGGAATTGCACAAAAAAGACTATTTATCTCAGAGAGGTCTACGTAAAATTCTAGGAAAACGTCAACGACTGCTATCTTATTTATCAAAGACAAATAAAATACGTTATAAAGAATTAATTGGTGAGTTGGATATTCGGGAATCAAAAAATCGTTAATTTGAAAATTTTGAATTAGTCGATTTATTAGATTTTCATTTTGATGTACTTGTTTTCGTTTTCAACAATTCATGTAAGAATGAATCGAGGAAAAACTTATGAATCTATCAGCTACAGAAAAAGACCTTATGATAGTCAATATGGGGCCTCACCACCCATCAATGCATGGTGTTCTTCGTCTCATCGTTACTCTAGATGGTGAAGATGTTGTTGACTGTGAACCAATATTAGGTTATTTACACAGAGGAATGGAAAAAATTGCGGAAAACCGAACAATTATACAATATTTGCCTTATGTAACGCGTTGGGATTATTTAGCCACTATGTTCACGGAAGCAATAACCGTAAATGGACCAGAACAGTTGGGGAATATTCAAGTCCCTAAAAGGGCCAGCTATATCAGAGTAATTATGTTGGAGTTGAGTCGTATAGCTTCTCATCTATTATGGCTTGGACCTTTTATGGCAGATATTGGTGCACAGACACCCTTTTTCTATATTTTCAGAGAAAGAGAATTAGTATATGATCTATTCGAAGCTGCCACCGGTATGAGAATGATGCATAATTATTTTCGTATCGGAGGAGTGGCGGCCGATCTACCTTACGGCTGGATAGATAAATGTTTGGATTTCTGTGATTATTTTTTAACAGGAATTGTTGAATATCAAAAACTTATTACGAGAAATCCTATTTTTTTAGAACGAGTTGAAGGGATAGGCGTTATTGGTGGAGAAGAAGCAATAAATTGGGGTTTATCCGGCCCAATGCTACGAGCATCTGGAATCAAATGGGATCTTCGGAAAGTTGATCATTATGAGTGTTACGACGAATTTGATTGGGAAATCCAGTGGCAAAAAGAAGGAGATTCATTAGCTCGTTATTTAGTCCGAATCAGTGAAATGACGGAATCTATAAAAATAATTCAACAGGCCCTGGAAGGAATTCCGGGTGGTCCCTATGAGAATTTAGAAATCCGATGCTTTGATCGAGAAAGGGATCCAGAATGGAATGATTTTGAATATCGATTCATTAGTAAAAAACCTTCTCCCACATTTGAATTACCGAGACAAGAACTTTATGCGAGAATGGAAGCCCCAAAGGGAGAATTAGGAATTTTTCTGATAGGGGATCAAAGCGGTTTTCCTTGGAGATGGAAAATTCGCCCGCCGGGTTTTATCAATTTGCAAATTCTTCCTCAGTTAGTTAAAAGAATGAAATTGGCTGATATTATGACGATACTAGGTAGCATAGATATCATTATGGGAGAAGTGGATCGTTGAAATGATAATTTATACGACAGAAGTAGAAGATATCAATTCCTTTTACACATTGGAATCTTTAAAAGAGGTCTATGGGATCATATGGATGTTGGTCCCTATTTTGACTCTTGTATTGGGAATCACAATAGGTGTACTAGTAATTGTATGGTTAGAAAGAGAAATATCTGCAGGAATACAACAACGTATTGGGCCTGAATACGCCGGTCCTTTGGGCATTCTTCAAGCGCTAGCAGATGGAACAAAACTGCTTTTCAAAGAAAATATTCTTCCATCTAGAGGCAATACTCGTTTATTTAGTATTGGACCGGCTATAGCAGTCATATCAATTTTACTAAGTTTTTCAGTAATTCCTTTTAGCTCTCGCCTTATTTTAGCCGATCTCAATATCGGTATTTTTTTATGGATTGCCATTTCAAGTATTGCTCCCGTTGGACTTCTTATGTCAGGATACGGATCAAATAATAAATATTCCTTTTTAGGTGGTCTGCGAGCTGCTGCTCAATCGATTAGTTATGAAATACCATTAACTCTATGTGTTTTATCAATATCTCTACGTGCGATTCGTTGAAATAGAAACTTTTATTTTACCTATTCCTTTCGTTCTAGAAAATAAGTTGAGTTGATAAACTAAATTAGATAGTTATATATGAGTGAAAGAAAGCAGCTTATAAATTCGCAGTAAATTAAACAAAAAAATAGAATCTCATTTCCTATGTACAAGAGTTAAGTGTAAGAAAACGTAAGCGGAAGAAGTCTTTACCCCAAGACGGGTTGATTAGTCAATCTAGCTTGAAGCGGGCTCAAAAGATCAACCGTATAGAGTTTTCGCTATCCTTTGTATGGATTCCCATACATGTATTGCTAAACAAACGGGGGATTGAACAAAAAACGAGTGGATGGTTAGGAACACCAAAATACATAAAGGATTGGTAATGGAGATTATGTAAATTATATAAAAAGAGACTTCTGGATAACATAAAAAGAATACTAATTGGGGCTTTAAATTCGTAGAAATGACTAGGCAGTACTCCCCATGATTCCGGTCCAGAGTATCCTCCTATCTGCCGATTAAAGTAATGACTATCAGGAACGAAATAATCCTTTAATATTTTTTAGTTTAAGCCCCATTCGTGGTTTTATCAGATCCGAAAGCAGAATAGGAACGAAAAAGAAACAAGAAAGAATAAAAAAAAGATTTATTTTTTATTCTTTCTTTCATAGATATAGAGAGATCTAATTGGTGTCATGATTTATGAGCTAATGGAATGTTTCATTTTTTTCGTAATAGAAAACAATGGGTTGAAATATCTATTGATATTCTACAAGAAGTATTTTATTGAAGGCTTAAGTTATTACTCAACAAATAAAAATTGAAATTATGAACGGGCGAGATCAATTCAGAAGCACTTTTTTTTTATTCTTCAGAATATAGCAGACAGAATTCCATTGGTATAATTTTGGACCTTCCAATCTATTTTTTCTCTATCTATTCTACAACCATACGAAGATAAATAATACTGATTCGGTCCTAAAATTTATTTGTGACCCACGAGGAGCCGTATGAGGTGAAAATCTCATGTACGGTTTTGGACTAGCGATGGAAACAGTGATGTTATCATCGACTATAATTATCTAACAGTTCAAGTACAGTTGATATAGTTGAGGCGCAATCAAAATATGGTTTTTGGGGATGGAATTTGTGGCGTCAGCCAATAGGGTTTATCGTTTTTCTAATTTCTTCTCTAGCAGAATGTGAGAGATTACCTTTTGATTTACCAGAAGCGGAGGAAGAATTAGTAGCAGGGTATCAAACCGAATATTCAGGTATCAAATTTGGTTTATTTTACGTTGCTTCCTATCTAAATCTATTACTTTCTTCGTTATTTGTAACAGTTCTTTACTTGGGGGGTTGGAATATTTCCATTCCGTACGTATTCGTCCCTGAGCTATTTGAAATAAATAAAATAAATGGAATCATTGGAACGACAATTGGTATCTTTATTACATTAGCTAAAACTTATTTGTTTTTGTTTATTTCTATCGCAACACGATGGACTTTACCTAGGTTAAGAATGGACCAATTATTAAATCTCGGGTGGAAATTTCTTTTACCCATTTCTCTCGGTAATCTATTATTAACAACTTCTTTCCAACTTCTTTCACTGTAAAGAAAAAAAGAATATGAGATTCATGACTTGGTTCAAACAAGAGAAAGAAACAAACATAAAATTATTCATAGATATTCACGATATGTTCCCTATGGTAACTGGGTTCATGAATTATAGCCACCAAACAGTCCGAGCAGCAAGGTACATTGGTCAAGGTTTCATGATTACCTTATCCCACGCAAATCGTTTACCCGTAACTATTCAATATCCTTATGAAAAATTAATCACATCAGAGCGTTTCCGCGGACGAATCCATTTTGAATTTGATAAATGCATTGCTTGTGAAGTATGTGTTCGTGTATGCCCTATAGATCTACCCGTTGTTGATTGGAAATTTGAAACGGATATTCGAAAAAAACGATTGCTTAATTACAGTATTGATTTCGGAATTTGTATATTTTGTGGTAACTGCGTTGAGTATTGTCCAACAAATTGTTTATCAATGACTGAAGAATATGAACTTTCTACTTACGACCGTCACGAATTGAATTATAATCAAATTGCTTTGGGCCGTTTACCAATGTCAGTAATTGACGATTATACAATTCGAACAATTTTGAATTCAATTCAAAGAAAAACTCAGTAAGTAAACCTCCTGTTCTATTAAAGTAAAGATAAATTTCCCATTCATTCTTTTAAGGTTCTGTTTTGGTTTAAGTTAAAAGACTGTTTGGTTTGAATTAAAAAAAGAATGAGGCCTTTGGTCAATAAATAAAAATTCAATTACAAATTAACTGGTTGATAAGAATTTCGGATTCCTTTTTATTGAAAATAAAAATATATTAATATATTCGTAATTATTTAGAAATATATAGTTTCAAAAAACAAAATACCCTTTTCTTTTGAACAAACAAAAAATAATCAAAAACGAAACTGTCCAATAATTGTGCTTAGAGCAATTCACGCCTAATAGATTAGGATTTTATTCAATTAGGAACGTATCATAAAAAAAACTTCCTGGTCGGGTCAATAAGATCATGAAAAGCATTTAGATTTATTTATTTCTTATTTTACACAGAATGGATTTGCCTGGACCAATACACGATTTTCTTTTAGTTTTTCTGGGATCGGGTCTTATATTAGGAGGCCTGGGAGTGGTATTACTTACCAATCCAATTTATTCTGCCTTTTCATTGGGATTGGTTCTTGTTTGTATATCCTTATTTTATATTCTCTCAAATTCTCATTTTGTAGCTGCTGCCCAGCTCCTTATTTATGTGGGAGCCATAAATGTTTTAATCCTATTTGCTGTGATGTTCATGAATGGTTCAGAATATTATAAAGATTTTAATCTGTGGACCATTGGGAATGGCCTTACTTCGTTGGTTTGTACAAGTATTCTTGTTTCGCTAATTACTACTATATTAGATACATCATGGTACGGGATTATTTGGACTACAAGATCAAATCAAATTATAGAACAAGATTTGATAAGTAATAGTCAACAAATTGGAATTCATTTAGCAACCGATTTTTTTCTTCCATTTGAATTCATTTCAATAATTCTTTTAGTTGCTTTGATAGGTGCAATTGCTGTGGCTCGTCAGTAATAAATCTTTATAACTAGGAATAGCAAGCAATCAAAATTAAACCTTTTTCTGTTTTTTATGTCTTATCGCATCCATTTTCTTTGAATTCTATTTGAATATTGCTCGTGTATAAAATATAAATTCGTTTATTCGATATATTTACAATAGATTCTTTTTTTTTGTTATACTCTAGTCAATCAAATCTGTTGAATTATTGTTCATATTAATAATGAATCGAAATTGATAAGGAGTTGGTCAATGATGCTCGAACATATACTTGTTTTGAGTGCCTATTTATTTTCTATCGGTATTTATGGATTGATCACGAGTCGAAATATGGTTAGGGCCCTTATGTGTCTTGAACTTATACTGAATGCGGTTAATATAAATTTTGTAACATTTTCTGATTTTTTTGATAGTCGGCAATTAAAAGGAAATATTTTCTCAATTTTTGTTATAGCTATTGCAGCCGCTGAAGCAGCTATTGGATCAGCTATTGTGTCCTCGATTTATCGTAACAGAAAATCAACCCGTATCAATCAATCAACTTTGTTGAATAAGTAATATTAATAATATTAAATTATAAGATTCACCAATTTGAATTAGCATGTACAATATGTTGGAATCTACATCATGTTTTCGAAAACGTAAGAAATCAAAGTATCTTGGTCCTTTCTTATGAGTTGATCCCGAAGGAAATTGATTAGAAAATTTCTGGTAAATCGTTGATTCATCTGGTGTTTAACTATATTTATTTACAAGTTTACTAGATTGAAATTTTATGATGTTCAAAAATTTATAGATCCCATGTCACATTCAGTAAAAATTTATGATACATGTATTGGGTGTACTCAATGTGTCCGAGCCTGCCCTACCGATGTGTTAGAAATGATACCTTGGGATGGATGTAAAGCTAAGCAAATTGCTTCCGCTCCAAGAACAGAAGATTGTGTTGGTTGTAAGAGATGTGAATCCGCTTGTCCAACGGACTTCTTGAGCGTTCGAGTTTATTTATGGCATGAAACAACTCGAAGTATGGGTCTAGCTTATTGATACGGTCCAGAAAACCCTAGTTGAATACATTTTGAACCCATTTGATTTTTTTTACTGAAAAAACCCGTGCTCAAAAAAACCTTTTTGAGCACGGGTTTTTCTGGTCCAAGTGTATCTTGTCTTTACCACGAATTATTTTCCTTGGTTAACAATAATTGTATTTTTACCAATATCTGCAGGTTCTTTACTTTTCTTTCTTCCTCATAAAGGAAATAAGCTAATTAAGTGGTATACAATATGTATATGCATTTTCGAACTCCTTCTAACAACCTATGCATTTTGTTATCATTTCCGATTGGACGATCCATTAATCCAGCTGGCGGAAGATTATAAATGGATAAATTTTTTTGATTTTTACTGGAGATTGGGAATAGATGGACTTTCTATAGGGCCCATTTTACTGACAGGATTTATCACCACTTTAGCGACTTTGGCGGCTTGGCCAGTTACTCGAGATTCGCGATTATTTCATTTCCTGATGCTAGCAATGTACAGTGGTCAAATAGGATCATTTTCTTCTCGAGACCTTTTACTTTTTTTCATCATGTGGGAGTTCGAATTAATTCCCGTTTATCTACTTCTATCCATGTGGGGGGGAAAGAAACGTCTGTACTCGGCTACAAAATTTATTTTGTACACTGCAGGGGGTTCCGTTTTTCTATTAATAGGAGTTTTGGGTCTCGGTTTATACGGTTCTAATGAACCAACATTAAATTTTGAAACATTAGCTAATCAATCATATCCTGTCGCACTGGAAATAATATTATATATTGGATTTCTTATTGCTTTTGCTGTCAAATCACCGATTATACCCTTACATACGTGGTTACCGGATACCCATGGGGAGGCCCATTACAGTACTTGTATGCTTCTAGCCGGAATTTTATTAAAAATGGGAGCATATGGATTAGTTCGGATCAATATGGAATTATTACCCCATGCACATTCCATATTTTCTCCCTGGTTGATAATAGTGGGTACAATGCAAATAATTTATGCAGCTTCAACATCTCTTGGTCAACGGAATTTAAAAAAAAGAATAGCCTATTCCTCCGTATCTCATATGGGTTTCATAATTATAGGAATTGGTTCGATAACTGATACGGGACTCAACGGAGCTATTTTACAAATAATATCTCATGGCTTTATCGGTGCTGCACTTTTTTTCTTGGCAGGAACGAGTTATGATAGAATGCGTCTTGTTTATCTCGACGAAATGGGCGGAATGGCCGTTTCGATTCCCAAAATATTTACGATGTTCAGTATCTTATCCATGGCTTCTCTTGCATTACCGGGCATGAGTGGTTTTGTTGCAGAATTGATAGTCTTTTTTGGAATAATTACCAGCCAAAAATATTTTTTAATGCCAAAAATACTAATTACTTTCGTAATGGCAATTGGAATGATATTAACTCCTATTTATTCATTATCTATGTCACGTCAAATGTTCTATGGATACAAGCTATTTAATGCTCCGAGTTCTTATTTTTTTGATTCTGGACCCCGAGAGTTATTTGTTTCGATCTCTATCTTTCTACCAGTAATAGGTATTGGTATTTATCCGGATTTAGTCCTCTCATTATCAGGTGAGAAGGTCGAAACTATTCTATATAATTATTTTTATAGATAGTTTTCATGAATCAAAAAAATCAAAAAGGAATCCTATGGTTTTAAAAATTGTTCGTTGTACAATGAACAAGAAAAAAAAGAAGTCTTTTTTCTTCTCTTAAGTTTAAGTTAAGTAAAAAGGTAAAAGCATTAAATTGAATTTTAATCAGACATCTTTGGCTTTTGTTAGAACCTTTTGAATCAAGTAGTGGAGCGATTCAAAAGGTTCTTGACAGCTTACAAGCTTACAATAAGTTTTCTTATACTTATATACAATATATACGCCGTCCTGTGTTAGTATTTGTTAGGCCTAGCCTCTATTATTCAATTCAATTAGATGTTAATTTAATGTAAATGAACCATAACTATGTAAACCTATTCCTAATAGATTGACCCCAAAATAGCATATCCAAATTATAAGAAATCCCATAGAAGCCACAAGTGCGGAATTTACACCTTCCAAATTTTTATTTGTTCGGGTATGGAAATAAATCGCGAATACGGTCCAAGTAATAAACGCCCAAGTTTCCTTTGGGTCCCAATTCCAATATGATCCCCACGCCTCATTAGCCCATACGGCTCCCGAAAGAATTCCTATGGTTAAAAAGATAAACCCGAGACTAATAATACGATAACTCCAACGATCCAATTGTTGAGTCAATTGATATCTGTAATAATTTTTATAAGAAATAAAATAAGTGTTTAGTAAAACATTGCTTCTTTCATTCATGTATTGGATTTTCCCCAACGAAAATGAAAAATTATTGTTTTCACCAATAATCTTTATGGCCTTTCGAAATGTAATGACTAGAAGAGCTACTGATAATAATGATCCACATAAAAGAGCTGCATAGCCTAATACCATCATACTTACGTGCATCATTAACCACTGGGATTGGAGAGCAGGTGCTAATATTGCGGATTGATGCATTTTGGTTAAAAGACCCGAAGTGGCAAAGCCTTGGGTAAAAATAGCACTTGGTGCGGTTATTGCACTTAAATTATTTTTGCGCTTTTTAAATTTTAAATAGGAAACCATATGAATAAGGGAGAAACCCCATGAAAGAAAGATTAATGATTCATATAAATCACTTAATGGGAAATGTCCTGAATAAATCCAACGAGTGACTAATAATCCTGTTATACAGAAAAAGGTGACTATCATGCCCTTTTCTGATGAATCATATAGTCCTACGACTTCATCTACTAATAAGAATAAGGTTAAAAAATGAATTGTAATTACAATTGAAACGACAGAAAAAGATATATGAGTTAATATATGCTCTAAAGTTGAAAAAATCATAAAAATTATGAAAAAAGCGAGGGTTTCTAGATTTTATGGAATGGAAATCAGGAATGAAATTCATTTTCATTATAGGACTTATTCTATCTCTTTTAGAAGATACTATGCCGCCACTCGGACTCGAACCGAGATGCTCTAGCACTGCTTCCTAAGAGCAGCGTGTCTACCGATTTCACCATAGCGGCTTGCTCGAAATCATAATAACCCATTTTTTAGTCAATCGTCGAGATTGAAGGTGAAGGGGTCAATTCAATGTAAAATGTCAAATTTGTTAGTAAGCATTTAATTTTTATTGATAAATAACAACTCGTTGAAATAGCAATTTGAAGGTTCAAAAGGAATCTTTAGTATTTATTGTATCATTTTATTTATTTAATTATCCTTTCTATTTAATTAGGTCGTCAATAGATATTTTTTAGTTTGTGTTTTCCTAAAAGGGAACTCCTTTATTGTAACTAAACTAACTAGTTGTAACTTCAATTCATAGATAAAATTCAACAAAACAAAAAAGGGTTCTTTATCATTTTCATTTTTTAATGATTCATTTCTCATTCTTTATGTATGATTTTTATGAATCTATAAAAAAATGCTTATTAATTGACTGAATAAATGAATGAAAAAATATGATTTTTAGAGATCACAATTTCAGCACCACACCTAACGATTTCAAAAAATTTATGTAATTTTTGTATTAATCGTTAGCATTTTGCGTTTGTTTTAAGGATTTATCAAACCAACTAGATATTGGGTTGTACCCGTTACGTTATATAAAAAGCGTTTCGATTCCTGTCATAATTGTACCATACTTCAAAAAAGTATTTCGAATCTCGAATTCGAAAAATATGTCTTGATTTCTTTTCTTACATTTTATTATACAAACATAGGATTTCTTTAGATCACTTCAAATTGATACATTATTTGTATATACACT